TAAGCGGGCTCACGTAACATAACTTGTACACGTATACTAATTTAGGAAACTACTGAGATATTAACTGTTTATTCTTAGTTATTTCATAATAACTATGATATAGATCTAGATGTAGAAAAATTCAACTATAGAAACGAATAAAAATGGAAAATATAATTTTTTTTTTTGTTTTTCAAAAACATTTCGTTTTGATATATTAATTTCGATCTATATTCTCAAAGATCTATATTCTCAAAGATCTATATTCTCAAATATATGTTTATCAATAATAAATTTTATCAATAAAAAATACCTTAATTACTATTTACTATGTCAATATTTAATATTGTTTTTTTGATATTTTACTATATAAATAAAATAAATATAAAATAAATATAATAAAATAAATATAATAAAATTAAAATAAATATAATAAAATAAATATAATAAAATAAATATAAAATAAATTAGATAAAATAAATTAGAAATCTAAATAAATATATAGAAATATAAAATTATGTACTAAAAAATTAGATTTCTAATTTGAAATAGAATTTTGTACCTAAGGTTAGGAATAGAATCGATTAATTAATATAATTATTATCTAGTAATTCTAGTAATTACGTTATAATCTTATTCGATATTTATTATATATATATTTGAATGCGAAAATATAGAATTTATATAATTTGAAATAATTTAATTAAAAAATAAGAAAGAATTCGAAATTAACGAAATGATTAATTATATCTATTCGATTAGATATGGCTATTACTGAAATTTGAAATACTAAATTACCCTTTGTCGTTGTCATTTTTTTTTTTTTATGATCCGCCCTAAGAAAAGGATATGAAGAGAAAAGGGCAATCCAGACCATAATAAAACATTCCTAGGGTTTCATTTGGAAAGGGGAAACCTAAGACGAAAAAAAAAAAAAAAACAAAAGAATCGACCGTTCAAGTATTCAAAATTGCACACTAAAAATGATAGGAATAGGGACATGTATATATAATATACATATATATATATAATAGATATATGTTATGCGATATATATCTATATTGAATTTCTGGTTGGACCAACTATGGTCTCCAATAAAAATGAAAGAAGATAGATACGAAATCAAATCGGAGAAAACACTTTTCAATACAAGAATCAATATCTAATGAATTCAACGGGTCTAGCATAATCATAATCGAAAAGGAAATGAACAAAAAGAGTAAACGGCATCATGATGTGTGTGATCCTAATCGCATCACAAAAAAAGGGGGATATGGCGAAATTGGTAGACGCTACGGACTTAATTGGATTGAGCCTTGGTATGGAAACCTACCAAGTGATAACTTTCAAATTCAGAGAAACCCTGGAATTAAAAATGGGCAATCCTGAGCCAAATCCCGTTTTATGAAAACAAACAAAGGTTTCAGAAACCGAGAATAAATAAAGGATAGGTGCAGAGACTCAATGGAAGCTGTTCTAACAAATGGAGTTGGCTGCATTGTGTTCATAAAGGAATCCTTCCATCGAAACTTCCGAAAAGATGAAAGATAAACCGATATACATATGTATACTTACTGATGTATACTTACTGAAATACTATCGCCAAATGATTAAAAATGATTAATGACGACTCCAACCGGTTCTATAATTTTTTTTATCTATTTCTATGATATAAAATTCTATGATATGATATAAAAAAAAAGAATTAAATATTCATTGATCAAAACATTCACTCCATCATAGTCCGATAAATCTTTTTTTTTTTGAAGAATTTTTTAATCGGATTTAAGAATAAAGATAGAGTCCCGTTTTACATGTCAATATCGACAACAAAGAAATTTATAGTAAGAGGAAAATCCGTCGACTTTAGAAATCGTGAGGGTTCAAGTCCCTCTATCCCCAAAAAGACCTGGTTGCCTCCCTAATTATTTATCTTCTCATTTTGTTAGTGATTCAAAATTGTTTATAGTTCTCAGTCATTCTCACTCTACTATATTCACAAACTGATCTGAGCGGAAATTTTTTTTTATTATCACATCATAAGCCTTGTATGTGATATATATGATACGTGTACAAATGAGCATATTTGAATAATGTAATTAATTTAAATAATTAACAATCCATATCATTATTTGTATTATTTGTACTGTATTGAAACTTACAAAGTTTTCTTTTTGAAAATACAATAAATTCTACCAGGGCCTGGATATTACTTTGTAATATCTTTTCATTTTTTTAATTGACAGAGACCCCAGTCCTATATTAAAATAAAATGAGGATGATGCGTCGTGAATGGTCGGGATAGCTCAGCTGGTAGAGCAGAGGACTGAAAATCCTCGTGTCACCAGTTCAAATCTGGTTCCTGGCACATGAGTAATTTGTATGAGTATATATTTTACAAATTAATTGATATGGGTCGACATACATATTCAGTGTTCTAGTTATAGATCATGATACATACTTATCCATCTAAGTGTCGTAGCTATACCCCATTACTAATTAAATTTTATGTATCTAAAAC